CTCTCATTTTATTCAAGTAATTGGTAATTGTTCGTTCATAGAATAAATATGCTAATAAACTATTTCACTTTGAAATTAGAAACTTAAACTATTATTACTATTCTAAATAGTAAAGTAATTATTCTAAATGGAAATTCTTATTACTATCCCTATATATTTCATTTTTCATTGGTTAATTGCAATTAATATATTTAGAATTAGAATTAGATTTCATATCTTTTATTATTCTTTTTTATATTTGCGAAAAGAAAAAAAAGAGATCGTTGGAGCAATCCATATTCGTGATGCAACTGTTGTTACATTAGATCCCCCCAAGAGTTCTTTCCTTATGGAACTACAATACAAAACAAAGATGGGATTCTTTAATATGGAAAGAATATAGAACCTAAAAGGGTATAAAAGGGTAATAGAAGTTGCTCTTCTTTGAATCGAGTTGGTCCGAAATCAAATTCAAATAAAGAAATAAAAGAAAATGAAAATATTCAATATTTTGATATTTTTTGAAAAAGTCAAGGCTTTCTTTTTTTTTAGTGTCCGTCTATAATGACTGATAAATCAAGAACTTTCAATTGGAACTAAACGAATTCTTTCAATTTGTTTTTCTTACCGTCGTATCTGGATTGAGACTTAGGTAAATGTTTTATTCATATATGTAGTAAAAGAACATATCTAATTTAGCTCTTTCATGCCTATTCTAACTAGTTATTTTGGTTTTTTACTGGCTGCTTCAACTATAACCCCAGCTCTATTTATTGGTTTGAACAAGATACGACTTATTTGAAATGAATGAAATTCAATAAACAATTTACAAAAAGAAAAATCAAAGCCTCTCATAATATTGAATTTCAGGTATTTTATGGTTCCTTCCCGCGTCAATTGCCAATTCCTGTTCATTGAGATTCACGGATAATTCAGATTAATATTTAGGGATAGATCTTACCTCTCTTTTTATTCCCTAAAACAAATCGAAATGATTGAAGTTTTTCTATTTGGAATCGTCTTAGGTCTAATTCCTATTACTTTAACAGGATTATTTGTAACTGCATATTTACAATACAGGCGCGGTGATCAGTTGGACCTTTGATTGAGTAACATCTCTTTTTTTGATTGACCTCCTCCTTGTAGGAGGTCAAATTTCAGTTGCAATTCTACTTTGTTTTGTTAAATTATTTCATTGTAATTCGACATAAAAGAAACGGAATCACGCTCTGTAGGATTTGAACCTACGACATCGGGTTTTGGAGACCCGCGTTCTACCGAACTGAACTAAGAGCGCTTTCTTATATCATATCCTATAACAGTAGATACGATTGTAAAGAAAAGTATTTTTTTACCCCGGAGGATTCTTGTGTACATATAGTATGTACAAATGAAAGATTATGTCCAAAGATTCCCGATCTTACTCAATGAATCCCTCGTAACTGTCCATAGGAGAAAGAATAGGTAGGGATGACAGGATTTGAACCCGTGACATTTTGTACCCAAAACAAACGCGCTACCAAACTGCGCTACATCCCTTTTAAAAATTGTTGTACAGTGTCATTGTATAAAATCCATGTCTTGTTTTCCACACATCCTTCTTTTTTGCTCTTATAGGTAGAGAATGTTCTTGTCATCTTTTTTAGGGGGCGGCAAAATTGAATCTGCTGGGTCGTTGTACATATGCATTTTAGTTAGTAATTCCTAATTCTAATTTCATTTCAAGCAAAAACAAATGATCTTGAACTAAAAGATCGGGTTATCTATGATCTATGTATTAGAATATCGAACTAGAACTATATATGTATTACAATATACAATACAAATAAATAATTAAAATAAATAAGAAAAAAAAATAAAAGAAGAAGGAGGATTTTCAATGCGAGATATCAAAACATATCTCTCAACGGCACCTGTGCTAACCACTCTATGGTTTGGGTCTTTAGCAGGTCTATTGATAGAAATTAATCGTTTATTTCCGGATGCCTTGTCATTCCCTTTTTTTTAATCCTGATTGAATTCTTGTATTGATCTGTGAAGAAATGAAGAATATTTGAGATACAATTCTACGTAACATGTCTCCAATTTTGCTCCCTTTTTCTTTCCTATCCTAAAAAAGAAAGAGAAAGAGTGTATCGAACTTCAGTCAAAATACAGTGAATCTACGATAGAATTTGGGGGAAAAGAAATGGAAATGTGGATCCAGTCGTTTAAGGGCGGTTACACAAAATTCTAATATAGAAAGAAGAAAAGACTGAGATTAGGATAGGAATAATTCATAGTTAGAAAAAATTGTATTAATTAATTATTATGATATTCTTCATATTCTTCTATTAATGAATATGACTCTCTTTCTTTATAGTTATAGTAATTAATAGTGATTATCTTTTCTATTTATAGTACTTCGAAGTCATTCGAATTCTAAGAATTCGAAAAAGAAAAGATTTACGAATTCTATTTCTAGTTAGTAACATTTATTAATATAGATATAGAATATAGATTCTTTTTTTATTTTCTTTTTATTTGGTTTGGGTAAAAAAGAAAATGAAGAGAGTTCTAAAGTGAAGTCGATCCAAAATGAAAAGGAGGTTCATGGCCAAGGGGAAAGATATCAGAATTATAGTGATTTTGGAATGTACCTGTTGTGTTCGAAAGGGTGTCAATAAAGAATCGCCGGGCATTTCTAGATATATTACTCAAAAGAATCGACACAATACACCCAATCGATTAGAATTTCGAAAATTTTGTCGCTATTGTCAAAAGTATACGATTCATGGGGAAATAAAGAAATAGATGGAACGGAATGCGTGTGTGATTTTTCCAAGTAGCGGGAAGAGTAAGAACTTTACATCTTAACATTAACATATATAATACAAACCAAATCCTATTTTGGTCGAATCTTAAATGAATAAGAAAAAAAATAGAATTCTATTTTCTAGATCCTTTTATATATAAGGAATAAACAAACAAGGAATAAGCAAACCATGGATAAATCCAAACAACCTTTTCGTAAATCCAAGCGATCTTTTCGTAGGCGTTTACCCCCAATTGGATCGGGGGATCGAATCGATTATAGAAACATGAGTTTAATTAGTCGATTTCTTAGTGAACAAGGAAAAATATTATCTAGACGGACGAATAGGTTGACCTTGAAACAACAACGATTAATTACTATTGCTATAAAACAAGCTCGTATTTTATCTTCGTTACCTTTTCGTAATAATGAGAAACAATTGGAGAGAGTGGAGTCGATCCCTAGAACTACTGGTCCTAGAACCAAAAATAAATAGAGATACTCCTCAAAACTCCAATAGGAAATCAAGCTCATATGAATGTTTTGCTCGAAAAAAAAAATAGAATCCAGATTTGATTCTTGTATTCTAAAAAAGGAAAAATGGGAAAGAAATCTTTTTTTCTTGAAAGATGTTCGTTTACTCCTACTACTCAAATCTTAATTTCTTTTTCTTCTATCTTCCCGGAGTCCATTCTCCGGGAAATCCTGTTTCAATCATTCTTGTTTCCTGTATAATAGATTCTATTAAGATTCTTTTATTCCTTTATTTTATTTGATTTGTATTTGATTTTATTTGAAATGATATCAAAACAATTCTTATTTGATAGGGCTATTTGCGCAAGTATTTTACGATTCAGAAGCAATTGTCTCTTGTACAGATTGTGGATGAATAGGCTATAACTATAGAATATTCTATCCTCACGAGTTACCGCATTTATCCGAGTGATCCACAAACGACGAAAATCTCTCTTTTTCCTGCTCCTATCTCGATGAGAGGAAACCAAAGCTCTCATTCTTTGTTGAGTAGTCGTTCGAGTAAGTCTTGAATGAGCCCCTATAAAGGTTGATGCAAATAAACGAATCTTTTTTCGACGTCTTCGAGCTGTATATCCTCGTTTAACTCTGGTCATTGAATCAAATGAAACTTTCTTGAATAACTAATTGATTTCTCTTCTTTCAGTCATCCTTTTCCTCCGGTCGATTAATAACAAAACGGATTCTTCCGATATATAAAATATAAATTCCAATGGCTTTTGCGACTATGACCTTCCCGACCACGATTTTTTCTTTCTTCATTTTTTCTTTCTTCAAAGTATCTCGCCTGGAAATAACAAATTCGGCTGCTAACTAAATAAAAAAGAATAGTGGGTTCCCTCGTTTCTATGGCAACTTCTGAAACGGTGAGGTCCTCTCTATACACCGGAGCCTCTTCTTTCATTTCATCGAATTTTATTGTGAACTTGTATAGTTCACACTCTTTGGCTCTACCCATCCATTTTTCAATTCTAATTAGAAAGTAATAGTCCTTTTCACAAAAAAGCTATCCATACAGTGACGGCATTTAATTCTGAAAGTTGGCTATGTAGCTGACCCTGTTAGTCCGTTTTTTCAAGAATAGGAATTAGGAGCATAACCTTTTTCCTCCGCTTAATGGATAACTATTTGTTACCAATGGAGAATTCCTTCTCATCTCAAATGGAGTGATTGGATTTGCACCAATAGAAACCATAAATTCATAACATAATTAGGTAGATGATAGATCTTCATTTTTATATATTTATATAATAGTCAATTAGATAGCCGTCTTCCACTCTATCTATCCTAATTCATCGGTAGTGGTCGTTGATACTGGAAAAGATTTTTGCATTTCTTCAAACTTATGATCTGAACTGAACGAGTCGCACATACACCCTAGTACATGTTCCTCGACGCTGAGGACATCCTCGAAGAGCGGGAGATTTCGTGACATTTCTTATTGGCTGTCTTGCGTTTCTAATAAGTTGTTTAATGGTTGGCATGGCATGTCTATAGAATCTCATTCTAGATAGAATAGAGCGGGTTGGCTTAGATCGATCTTAACCTGATGGTTGATGATTATGAATGATTTCTATTCACACGGAAATTTCAAATTTTGAAACGGAATTCGTATATTTATACGGAATCCCCAGTATTTTAATTTTCGACCGCTACAAGATCAACAATGCCATGAGCTTGGGCTTCTGTTGCTGACATAAAAACATCCCTTTCCATATCTTCGGATATAACCCATAAAGGGTTGCCCGTTCTTTGTACATAAACTTTTGTGAGAGTTTCGCGAAGTTTCAATAGTTCTTCTGCTTCCAGGATAAATTCCCCTGCTTGTGCCTCGTAAAAAGAACTAGCAGGTTGGTGAATCATAACCCTGATGATATTGATATAACATCATGAACGGTTCTTCTATCTATATATCGCACGATTGGGTTAAAGTAAGGGGGAATCAAAATAACAAGAAAAAATAGAATTAAACAACCGTACGGGCATCTTTTGTACATTGCATACGGCTCTGCAATGGAATTTCTTCTTTTCGATAGAATTGATTCTATCAAAAAGAAGAAATAGAACCCATCCGATCCAAATCGTTAAATGATCCATTTACCACCCTTCCTTTCGTAGTAGTAAAAAAGATACTATGATGGTTCTGTTGCTTTATATATTTATCTCGTCTGTGGTTTGTTTAGCAATCCCAAAGTTTCTTTTTGATACGATCCAAGAAGGAGAAAATGATTTTTTCCATTTTTTTGACTCTTTCTCTCATAACATAAAAAGAAGAAAGATACTTCTGGTGTGGAAGAATAATGGTTTGTGACGCTGAAATTGACTCTTGCTTGACACATAAATCAATTTGGGAATAACTCTTCTTTCATACTACTATCTCGATACAAAATCTCATGTTAGAAAAAAAAACAATAATGGTTTGTTCATATCGAACTCGAAGTGCCATGCTATTATTACTTATTCTTTATTTGATTCATATTCGATACAGCGAAGGCATAGTATTCTTTTTTTTTTTCTCAAAGAAAAAAACTCATTGGCGCCAAGCGTGAGGGAATGCTAGACGTTTGGTAATTTCTCCTCCGACCAGAATGAAAGATCCCATTGAAGCGGCTAATCCCATACATATTGTATGTACATCCGGTGACACAAATTGCATAGTATCATAAATGGCTATTCCTGGTATTACCCATCCGCCTGGAGAATTTATAAACAAATAAAGATCCCTAGTATCATCTTCTATGCTGAGATATACCATGAGACCAACAAGTTGATTCGAGATCTCACTATCAACCTCTTGGCCTAAAAAAAGTAATCTTTCTCGATGAAGTCGGTTGATTAGGGCAAAATTGTATCCCTGAGGAACCGTACGTGCACCTTTGGATGCATACGGTTCGAAAGAATTGCGAAAAAAAGAATCAATGTGTCGATTCCAGTCCTATTTCTTTTTCCTTTTTTACATTCTAGAATGGGAAGGAGGGCAAAACTCATGTAAAAAAGAAAAAAGAATTTTATGAACTTATTGAACTAACTTCTCATTGATGTATTGTTTCATCGAAATTCAAATAACGATGTAATTTTCTTGTTCCTGAATGGGCCCTTTCAATTCTTTTAGGTTCTTGTTCTACTCCGGGGGAAGATTTTCCCGAATTCCATTTGCGCATATAGGTCAAATGATTCCAGTACCACTGTTTGATACCTTTCCCCAAAATATTCGATGTATTCATCATACTACTCCATTGGTAGGCAATTTTATATAATCCCTATAGTAAGTATAAGAATAGTCTATGATAAAAGCGGTAATCGTGTAATCATCATCTATTCTACATAATAGATTATATTATAAGATTCTATTATAGTTCTATTTATAGTAAGTTCTATTATATTCTATTTCATTACTAATGAAGTTCAGAATTTATTAAGAATTTAATTAAATTTATATTTTATTTTTCTATTCTTTATTTCATATTTCTTATTTATATTACTACATTTACCTACATTTACACTCCCATTATATTACTTTTACTTACTTTTACTCTTACCATTTCCAATTTGGTATTCTCTGAACGGAGCCTGGATACTTTATTTTATCAGTCCAAGTAAACCATCAATTATTTGAATTGATAATATTGATCCCCAATAGGAATTATTGTGCTTCACGCTCCGAATTATTGATGATTCAATCAATACAATATTGAATATATCTTTATTGGATTGGGCGAAACAGAGAATACTCGATCGGGGGAGATAACGGGGAAATACCATATGACCCATATGTCTGACAAGTCGCACTATACGTCAACCCAAGCTGCATCTTCCTCTCCAGGACTCCGAAAAGGTACTTTTGGAACACCAATGGGCATTAAGATAAATAAAAAAATGAAGTACTATACTTTACTTTAATATGGAAACGTAACAATGGTTTGTTTTATTGTCTTCATCATTTTTTCTCTTTCTTTTCTATTTTGATATTCTATAGATATTTCTTTTTATATCTTCTATTATATATATATTCTATTTCTATATTCTATTTTTAGATCTTTTAATCTTCTTTCTATTTAGATTCTTATATTCTTAGATTATCTTCTATTATATTATATTCTATATATATTCTATAAAATAAAATAGAACTTAATACTTAATATTATTATATAGATAGGACTGGAAGGTTCATAGAGGAAGATAGAATGAATAAAGAAAGATTCTAACGAACGGGATCGATCGGATTAGCCGATTGTTCGAATGATTTCGAATTATAAAAAAGTATCTATGCATTATTTTTCCCTCAAAATCCTCCCATTGCGTATTGGTACTTATCGGGTATAGAATAAGATCTGTTTCTCTTTGTTCTTATAAATAGAAAGAAAGAAAATTGTTCCCTTCTCTTTCTATTTCAAATTCTTTCTATTCTATTTCATTAAAAAGAAAAGAAGGGAATAAAAAGAAATATCAATCCTTTCCTATACAAAATCTACCGAACAGGTGAAATACACGGTCTAGTCTTTTCCAATGCGATAAAGTTACATAATGTCTATTTCTTTTTCAGAAAGGGGTATTTACATGGGTTTGCCTTGGTATCGTGTTCATACTGTCGTATTGAATGATCCCGGTCGATTACTTTCTGTCCATATAATGCATACAGCTCTAGTTTCTGGTTGGGCCGGCTCGATGGCTCTATATGAATTAGCGGTTTTTGATCCCTCTGACCCTGTTCTTGATCCGATGTGGAGACAAGGCATGTTCGTTATACCCTTCATGACTCGTTTAGGAATAACCAATTCGTGGGGGGGTTGGAGTATCTCGGGAGGAACTATAACGAATCCGGGCATTTGGAGTTATGAAGGTGTGGCAGGGGCACATATCTTGTTTTCTGGCTTGTGCTTCTTGGCAGCTATCTGGCATTGGGTATATTGGGACCTAGAAATATTCTGTGATGAACGTACGGGAAAACCTTCTTTGGATTTGCCCAAGATCTTTGGAATTCATCTATTTCTCTCAGGAGTCGCTTGCTTTGGCTTTGGTGCATTTCATGTAACAGGCTTATATGGTCCTGGAATATGGGTGTCTGATCCTTATGGACTAACTGGAAAAGTACAATCTGTAAATCCAGCGTGGGGTGCGGAAGGTTTTGATCCTTTTGTTCCGGGGGGAATAGCTTCTCATCATATTGCAGCAGGTACATTGGGCATATTAGCGGGTCTATTCCATCTTAGTGTCCGTCCGCCTCAACGTCTATACAAAGGATTACGCATGGGTAATATTGAAACTGTGCTTTCCAGTAGTATTGCTGCTGTTTTTTTTGCAGCTTTCGTTGTTGCTGGAACTATGTGGTATGGTTCAGCAACTACCCCAATCGAATTATTTGGCCCCACCCGTTATCAGTGGGATCAGGGATATTTCCAGCAAGAAATATATCGAAGGGTTGGGGCCGGACTAGCCGAAAATCTGAGCTTATCGGAAGCTTGGTCTAAAATTCCCGAAAAATTAGCTTTTTACGATTACATTGGTAATAATCCGGCGAAAGGGGGATTATTCCGAGCAGGCTCAATGGATAATGGGGATGGAATAGCTGTTGGGTGGTTAGGGCACCCCATATTTAGAGATAAAGAAGGGCGCGAACTCTTTGTACGTCGTATGCCTACCTTTTTTGAAACATTTCCGGTAGTTTTGGTAGATGGAGACGGAATTGTGAGGGCCGATGTTCCTTTTAGAAGAGCAGAATCCAAGTATAGTGTTGAACAAGTAGGGGTAACTGTTGAATTCTATGGTGGCGAACTCAATGGAGTCATTTATAGTGATCCTGCTACTGTGAAAAAATATGCTAGACGTGCCCAATTAGGTGAAATCTTTGAATTAGACCGGGCTACTTTGAAATCCGATGGTGTTTTTCGTAGCAGTCCAAGGGGTTGGTTCACTTTTGGGCATGCTACGTTTGCTTTGCTCTTCTTTTTCGGACACATTTGGCACGGCGCCAGAACCTTGTTCAGAGATGTTTTTGCCGGTATTGATCCAGATTTGGATGCTCAAGTGGAATTTGGAGCATTCCAAAAACTTGGGGATCCAACTACAAGGAGACAAGTAGTCTGATACAAAATCCCTTTGCCATCTTTTTCCTCTATTTCTTTTTTCTTTTATTCTAGTATTTAGAATATATAAATTGAGATTTATATATTTATATTAGATTTATATATAATATTTAGCTATTTAGTATTTCTAATTTGTTAATTTCTAGAATTAAGCTAGAATTTCTATTTTCTTTCTATATTTTTCTTATTTTTATGTATTAAATAGATAGAAAGAGAATAATAGATTCTATTAGACTATAAGAAGAATAAGAAGAATACAATAGAAATATAGAAGAAAGAATAGAATAGTAAGAATATAAATATAGAAGAAATAGAATCTAATATAATAGTAATAAGATATGACTATATCTATATTAGAGTATATATACATACTATATAGATAGTAATAGTTAGTAATAGTAAATTGGAAATCTCAATTTAGAATTTATTTAGTAAATGATCCAAAACGAATAGGTGTGGAAGCTATAATTGTAAACCACGATCGAATCTATGGAAGCATTGGTTTATACATTCCTCTTAGTTTCGACTTTAGGGATAATTTTTTTCGCTATCTTTTTTCGAGAACCACCTAAAGTTCCAACTAAAAAATGAAATGATTTTTCATTTTTTCCATTGAAATAATGAGCCCCTCTATTAATATTGGGGGCTCATTACTTCAACTAGTCCCCATGTTCTTCGAAGGGATCTCTTAATTTTTGAGAGGGTTGCCCAAAAGCGGTATATAAGGCATACCCAGTAAAGCTTACAAGTAAACCGGATATGGAGATGGCGACTAGGGTTGCTGTTTCCATTTTTTCGATAATTTCAAGATCACAAAGGATCACGATAATGTCGTTTATTTACAACTACAACGGAATGGTATACAAAGTCAACAGATTTCAACCCATGATAAAAGAGGATTTATGGCTACAAAAACCGTTGAGAGTAGTTCTAGATCTGGGCCAAGACGAACTGGCGTAGGGAGTTTATTGAAACCATTGAATTCGGAATATGGAAAAGTAGCTCCAGGGTGGGGGACTACACCACTTATGGGAGTTGCAATGGCTCTATTTGCAATATTTCTATCTATTATTTTAGAAATTTATAATTCATCTGTTTTACTGGATGGAATTTCAATTAATTAGTTCATAAAAACTATGAAGTCTTAGTTTTTCAATCAAAAAAGATTATTTTACTTATACTTACTTAATGCTTAAAATACTTAATACTTCAACTTAAGATTACCTAAGACTTGGATTTATAGACCATTCTGGCAGTTCGATCGTGAAATTTATTTGTTTCGATATTTCATTTCCGGAATATGAGCGTGTGACTTGTTATAATTGATCCTATTGATAATACAGAGAATGGACCTGTCATCTCTATCAAGATGATTCTACCTCGTCAGATATTTATTCTAGTCTCTGGAGCACGGACTATATAGAATAGATCAAGAAAAGAAATATTTGAACTATGATTCATACCTATTATTCAGACCTCGCAACCGGATTAAAAAAATGGAAATAGGTCTTTTATAAATCAAAAAATTTTTTCCTTCATACTTCTTTTGACCGAAAGAAATCTCTTTCTCTAGATTTTTTTGAGTTATTACATTCATTAAAAAAGTGATGATCAAATGGTTTTTACTCAGAAAACCTTTGAGTTTAGCTTTGGTTTTCTTAAATCATCGTGGTTTTAGTATGAATCTGAGGTTTCAATTGATTCATAGGGTCTCAACAAGAGAATTCCTATAAAAAAAAAAGATAGGGAAGAGAAGATTCAAGAGGCCTGTCAGGATTAACATAAAGAAAGATGGATGAGCCAACTTGAGATTGTATTTCTTGGCATTATCATCACAAAGAAGAGATTCCGGATTTTTCTTACTTCGTATCTTTTGGTCAAATCGAGTCAAGCGGCTAAGCCACAAGAAGTTTTAAACTCTCTATTCCATATCCGTTGAAACTAGTATTTGTGTGTTTCGGCTTGAGCCGTACGAGATGAAATTCTCATATACGGCTCTCAGAGGGGGAGTCTTTCTTGGGTTACCTATCTCAATAAAGTATATGATTGGTTCGAGGAACGTCTCGAGATTCAAGCGATTGCAGATGATATAACTAGTAAATATGTTCCTCCTCATGTCAACATATTTTATTGTCTAGGGGGAATTACACTTACTTCTTTTTTAGTACAAGTAGCTACGGGTTTTGCTATGACCTTTTACTATCGTCCAACTGTTACAGAGGCTTTTTCCTCTGTTCAATACATAATGACTGAGGTCAACTTTGGTTGGTTAATTCGATCAGTTCATCGATGGTCAGCAAGTATGATGGTTCTAATGATGATCTTGCACGTATTTCGTGTGTATCTTACGGGTGGGTTTAAAAAACCCCGCGAATTAACTTGGGTTACAGGGGTGGTTCTGGCTGTATTGACCGCATCTTTTGGCGTAACTGGTTATTCCTTACCTCGGGACCAAATTGGCTATTGGGCAGTAAAAATTGTAACAGGCGTGCCTGAAGCTATTCCTATAATAGGATCACCTTTGGTAGAATTATTACGTGGAAGTGCTAGTGTGGGCCAATCCACTTTGACTCGTTTTTATAGTTTACATACTTTTGTATTGCCTCTTCTTACTGCCGTATTTATGTTAATGCACTTTTCAATGATACGTAAGCAAGGTATTTCGGGTCCTTTATAGAGAAGGCAGATCATAGATATTTGTAATTTATCATATCGGGGAGGAACAAGAGTTTTTCATTGCTACAAATATGGATTATTGAAAAATAAGGCATGTTATTTGGATACTTCTATTCAACTCTGAAGTATTGTTTATTTGATACGAATCAAATAGTTGAAGTATATTTTCCTAAAAGAGGATGGATTATGGGAGTGTGTGACTTGAACTATTGATTGGTCCATGCAGATATATGATTTTATCCGCCACGTTGGAATTCACAACCCAATGTGTCTCCGCATCCAACCATCACGCAAGTCCCTTTATGTAGCATAGGATAGGCCGGTTCGCTTGAGGAGAATATTTTCTATGATCATACCCGAATCATGTCATGCATGAACAGGCTCCGTAAGATCCCTAGAATAAGTGATGTGGAATCCAATGTTCTATTTATTCCACTTTGTTTAATTTTTCTTTTTTTTTTTAGTAATTTTCTTATAATTAATTGCTAGTATTAGTATTTCGTATGAATTTGATAGTAATCTTAGTAAGTTTTTTATAGTATGTAGATGCATTCATTTCCTCTGCATCGACCCTGATCTATGATACTATCGGAGTTAAATAAGGGATCTAAGGAAGCACAGGGGCTAGACTTTATTAGTAACAAGTAAAAACTTTGTATTTTTGTATGTAACACAATCGAGATGTTGTGGGGATAAAAACCAACCAAAAGACATGAATGAGACAATCCAAAAAGCACTTGATCATGATCGAATTTGTAAGCCTACTTGGATATTGAGCATTTCCTTGTTGCCAGAACTGAATTCTTTACAATGAATCGTTGCAACTTGGGGAAATGGAATTTGATAAATCTTTTCTTACATAGAGTCATTCTACATTATATATGTAGATATGTATGAAATATGGAAATATAGATATTCTATGGACCTAGGACCTATTTATGTTCTATGGATCTATTTCTGTAATTCTTTTGATTCTTGCTCGAGCCGGATGATAAAAAATTATCATGTCCGGTTCCTTTGGGGGATGGATCTACAATAATTCACCTATCCAAATAACAAAGAAACCTGATTTGAATGATCCTGTATTAAGAGCTAAATTGGCTAAAGGGATGGGACATAATTATTATGGAGAACCTGCATGGCCCAATGATCTTTTATATATTTTTCCAGTAGTAATTTTAGGCACTATTGCATGTACTGTGGGCTTAGCAGTTCTAGAGCCGTCAATGATCGGTGAACCGGCGGATCCGTTTGCAACTCCGTTGGAAATATTACCCGAATGGTACTTTTTTCCCGTATTTCAAATACTTCGCACAGTACCCAATAAGTTATTGGGTGTTCTTTTAATGGTTTCAGTACCAATAGGATTATTGACAGTACCTTTTTTGGAGAATGTCAATAAATTCCAAAATCCATTTCGTCGTCCAGTAGCTACAACAGTCTTTTTGATCGGTACCGCAGTAGCTCTTTGGTTAGGTATTGGAGCAACTTTACCTATTGAGAAATCCCTAACTTTAGGTCTTTTTCAAATTGATTAAACCGTTAAATACCACGACATAGGTATCTAAGGAAGATCCCCTTCTGGATCTTCCCTAGATACATCTATCTTATTATGATCTATTCTGCAAATATATGGACCGTGTCGAATATTCAAAACTCATTCTATTCTTTTTTATTTCTAAAAACTAAAAAATGAAAAAAAAAGTCCAATGGATTTAAAATGAAAACTTTTTCTTAGGTAAATTGATTGCAAAATGCTTCTGTAGAGTGCCCAATATCTGTTTTACATCTTCTATGCGAAAATCTTCCATTTTCATAAGATCTTCTTGACTGTGACTCAAAAGGTCCAATAATGTATGTATATTGGACCTTTTGAGACAATTATAGGTCCTGGAAGACAATTCTGATTGGTCAATAAAAATACATGTCAATGGAATTCCTTTTTTGTTTTTCTTAAGATTAGTGAATCTGTCTTGAAAGGAAAAAAGGGGTAGATTCCATCTGTTTTCATTTTCCTTGAAATTCATGTCCTCTTCCTCTGCATGTAGAAAAGGAATCAATAAATCAATCAAATTACGAGAAGCTTCATAAAGTGCTTCTTTAGGAGTTAAACTTCCATTCGTCCATATTTCTAGAAAGAGTATCTCTTGTTTTTCATTCCCATTCCCATAAGAATGAATACTATGATTCGCATTTCGAACAGGCATAGATACAATATCTATAGGATAACTTCCATCGTGAGAGTCATTTGTGGATTTCATACGATATCCGCGATCTCTCTTGATTTGTAATTCAATACACAAATCAATTGGTTCTGTCAGGTTAGCTATATGCTGTGTCGTGTCAACTATTTCTACAGAAGGTGGTGAGATGATATCTTGAGCTGTTATGTATTTGGGACCCCTGACGCAAATGGATGCGTCCCTAACTCCATAGAGATTACTTCTCAATACAATCTCTTTCAAATTTATTAAAATCTCATGTACTGATTCTTCAATACCCGCTATCGTAGAATATTCATGCAGCACATTTTCAGATTTTGCACGTGTGATATATGTTCCTTCTATTTCTCCAAGTAAAGCCCTTCGCATAGCAATACCTATGGTATAGGCTTGGCCTTTCATAAGCGGGGACAGAACAAAACGACCATAATAAAGACGCTTGCTGTCTACTCTTGATTCAACACATTTCCACTGTAGTGTTCGAGTGGATCCTGCTACTTCTTCTCGAACCATACTATTATTTTTCTTTTCTTTATGATTATTGGATCAGATCATTGAATCATTTATTTCTCTTGGAATCTCTTGAATTCTTATTTCTACACACGTCTTTTTTTAGGGGGGCGACATCCATTATGCGGCATGGGTGTTACATCACGTACGAAACTTAATAGCATCCCATTTCTACGAATGGCTCGTAATGCCGCATCTCTTCCGAGACCTGGACCTTTTATCATAACTTCTGCTCGTTGCATACCCTGATCAACTAATGTACGAATCGCGTTAAATGCCGCGGCTTGAGCAGCATAGGGTGTTCCTTTTCTTGTGCCTCTGAATCCAGAAGTACCTGCGGAAGCCCAAGAAACCACCCGACCTCGTACGTCTGTAACAGTTACAATAGTATTGTTGAAACTCGCTTGAACATGAATAACTCCTTTTGGTATTCTACGTTCATTCTTATTTGAACCAATACGTGCATTCTTACGTAAACCAATTTTTGCTATAGGTTTTGTCATATTTTATTAGATCATATTCATAAGAATAAAAGAAAAAGAAAGAAGAATCAGAAATCTACAGAAAGATACGGGGATATCCATTTCATATGAAAACGAATCCTTTCTTCTTTCTTTTTACATGTACATGGGTTTGAAAAAGTACTTGATTTAGAACTTGAGAAGGATTACCCCTGTCTCTGTTTATGTCTCGGATTGGAACAAATGACTATAATTCGCCCCCGCCTACGAATCAAGCGACATTTTTCACAAATTTTACGAACAGAAGCCCTTATTTTCATATTTATCATTCCTTACTTTCATTCTGAATCTATTTTTTTTTTGGAAACAAGAATCAGTTTATTGCATTTTTGAACTTCGAATTATATCCCTACAAAAAGGATGTTTAAAAGAATGATCTAATCGTTCGAATCTTTTTTGCGAAGTCTATAAATTATACGTCCCCTGGTTGAATCATAACGACTCATTTCGATTTTGACTCTATCTCCGGGTAGTATACGTATAAAACTGCGCCGGATTCTCCCTGAAATATAACCTAGAATTAGATCTTCATTATCTAACCGAACTCGGAACATACCGTTGGGAAGTGATTCAGTAATTAAACCCTCATGAATCAATTTTTGTTCTTTCATTCCAGGGAACCCCCTTTAAGTATCAACTAATAGAGGAAGAGTTCTATAATTCACTTCTCCTCTCTATTTTACAAATAGTAAGTTCGAGAGAAAATTAGGGTACCCCGGGAGAATCACCATATATAACACAAAATCTCTCCTCCAATTTTTTCTAGTCGAGCTTCTCGATCTGTCATTATACCTCGAGAAGTAGAAAGAATTACAATTCCCATTCCACCTAAAATCTTAGGAATTCGTTGATAGTTGGAATAGATTCGTAGACCGGGTCGGCTTATACGCTTTAAAATCATTTTATTACCTTTCCTAGTCTTTCTATGTCGTAAGGTTAAAACCAAGAAATCTTTTTTACTTTCTTGATGTTTTCGAACGTTCTCAATAAAACCTTCTCGTAAAAGTATTTTCACAATGTTTTTAGTGATATTAGTAGATACTATTTGAACTCTTCCCTTTTGATCTATGTCAGCATTTCTTATAGAAGTTATTATATCGGCAATAATGTCCCTACCCATGACAAACTATAGTTATTGGTGCCTCCTCATTTTGATATAATCAACATGCTTCTTTTTTGTTTTATTTTTTATTGAATTTTTTTTTTGAAATTCTTAAATTCTAAAAGATTATTCTAAATCTCAAATATATGCATGAGACACAATCTATTAATCGGATCTATTTCACATATTTGAATATTCTATTTTCTATATATAGAATAGATAGGATATATCCTATCTTCATCTATAAGACTTCGGGCGCTAATGAAACTATTTTAGTAAAATTCAACTGTCGCAATTCCCGAGCAATCGCACCAAAAATTCGAGTTCCTTTTGGATTTCCCTCTTGATCAATGATAACCGCTGCATTGTCATCATATCGTATTATCATGCCGTTGTCACGTTTGAGTTCTTTACACGTGCGTACAATCACAGCTCTAATTATTTCTGATCTTTCTAGAGGCATGTTGGGCACTGCTTCTTTGATTACAGCAACAATAACATCGCCAATATGAGCATATCGGTGATTACCGGTTCCTATGATTCGAATACACATCAATTCTTGAGCTCCACTGTTATCCGCTACATTCAAAAGGGTCTGAGGTTGAATCATATCATTTTTATTTGAATCTCTTATTTCAATGCAAGGGATAATGGAAAAAAGAAATATTGTCTGTCCAGAGATAAAGAAATCTGTGGTTGTTTTTTCATTCTCAATACTCCTTCCTTCTTCTTTTACTTTTGTTTACCTATCCTGAAATAACAAATTGAGTTCGTATAGGCATTTTGCATGCAGCTATTTCCATAGCAGTTTTGGCTACAGTTTCTGATACTCCACTCATTTCATAAAGTATTCGGCCCGGTTTAACAACGGATACCCAATATTCGGGGGATCCCTTGCCCGAACCCATACGTGTTTCTGTAGGTCTTACAGTAACAGGTTTGTCGGGAAAGATACGTACCCATATCTTTCCACCACGACGTGCATATCGTGTCATTGCTCTTCGCCCTGCTTCTATTTGTCTAGCTGTGATCCAAGCAGGTTCAAGTGCCTGAAGAGCATATCTGCCAAAACAAATATGATTGCCTCGGCAAGATATTCCCTTCATTCTACCTCTATGTTGTTTACGAAATCTGGTTCTTTTGGGGTTATAGTTGATGGTTGTTTCTGAATTCCATCTCTACTGCAGAGCCGGACATGAGAGTTTCTTCTCATCCAGCTCCTCGCGAATGAAATGATTCAAGAATCTTAAATATACACATGTATTTATGTATTTGATTCTATCAAAATGAAAAGAAAGAATATACTAATCTTTTTTATATTGAATTTGTTACATAGGTAACTTTATATATAACTAACTAGATAACTAGGTGTGTTTGTTTATATATAATGCTTCTTTCTTTTATCAAGATTTCTAAAGTATTTGACTTTACCTCTATTGAAATTGAATCACACCAATAAAGAAAATCCTTAAATGAAAGAAAAATTAAAAATAAAGAAAGGTTTCGCGGGCGAATATTGACTCTTTCCTCCTTCATTTGTAGGATCAATCCATGACCATTCAGAAGAAATCCATTTTTTCTTGGTTCATTTCGCCATCCTACCCAATGAATCATTAGGATTGATTCGCTTTCAAGAAAATCCTATGTAGTCACAGGTTCCATCGTTCCCATAGCTTCTCCATTAATGTTTAGGCCTGAACTCTGCAATGGAGCTCTCAACAAAATCTCTTATTTGTTTCCGAGTCAATCTCCTCAGTTTTTCTTAACCCGAAGCTCGATTAAATTATTCTCTATTTTCTATTCTTTATATTCTTTTTATATTCTTATTTGAATTTCTTATTTTTTATATTTTATTATTCTATTTTATTATATGTTTCTATATTTGTTTCTATACTTCTTTCTATTTTTTCTTTGTATATTTCTTATTCTATTGTATTGTAATTGTATATTTTGTATTTTTATTTTATATTGATGTTGATGCTTTATAACACTGCCTTTTTTATGGGGTAATTTTTCATAAACCATACATATGGGAATCATATATCATTGAGATCTTTATTCTCTCTTTCTATCATCCTTCCATTTTTCCACATCCCTTTTTTTTCACAATTCATAATCAGATTTCTTTTTTATGAAAAGAATTTCAGTTGCTACAATGCTACAACTATATGATCGATTCAGTCATATAGTGACTGTTTCTTGGGATCGCGACAATACGAAGCAATAAGTTGGTTATTAGTTTTGAGTTTCTTTAGTTTTGATAGTTACTAAGTTTATAGTGGGGTTAGCCTGTTTTGTTCAATCTCAATTCTAAAGAAAAAACTAACGAGTCACACACTGAGCATAGCAATTATACTAAAATCTAAATTAAATAAAGGGTAAATCAAATTTTTATTCAACCTTATAGAATTAGAATTGTTCGTTTTTCTTTGATTAAGAAAAAAAGAAAAAGAAGAAAAGAGTTTATAAATTTTTTCTATCGATGACCAGAATGGCGAAATAAATAAAGGTCCATTCTTCTTCTTTTTTCTTTTCTTTCTTATTCTTGGTTTACAAATATCCAAATTTTTATGCCTAAGACTCCATAGATAGTTCTAATTGTATGGGAACAGTGATCAATTTTAGCGCGAATTGTTTGTAAGGGAACCCTGCCTTCTCTGATCCATTCGACACGTGCAATCTCTTTTCCGTCGATACGCCCTGCAATTTGCACTTGAATCCCTTTTGTACCCGTTTGTTCAGTTAATTCAATAGCTTTTTTCATTGCCTTTCGAAATGAGACTCTATTTTTTAATTGTAAAGCTATATATTCTGCAAGAATATTAGGTTGTCCATAAGGCTTTTCAATTCTTGTGATAGCAATGTTGAGTCTCCGGTTTACAGAATGAAATTCTTTTTGTACATTCATCTGTAATTCTTCGATTCCCCGTGTCCGTCCTTCTATTAATAAATTGGGAAATCCAATATAGATTATGACCTGAATCAAATCTATTCTTTTTTGAATTACTATATAAGCAATTCCTTCGAAACCTGAGGATATTCTCTTATTTTTTTTTACATAGTCCTTAATACAATTCCGTATTCTTTCATCTTCTTGTAGACCCTTGGAAAAATTCTTTGGTTTTGCGAACCAAAAAGAATGATGACTTTGAGTTGTTCCAAGTCTGAAACCAAGTGGATTTATTTTTTGTCCCATATTTTTCTATTCTTTTTCCATCCATTTTTTTTCTAAATAGGAATCTAAAATTTAGATTTTTCTTTTAAAAAAATCTTTATATGACAAGTGGTTTTTTTTATCAGATAACTACGCCCTCGAGCCCGGGGTCTTAACTTTTTCACAATAGCACCTCTATTGACTTCAGCTTTACTAATAAATAAATCAGCTTCATTCAAACCCATATTATGACTAGCATTTGCTGCTGCAGAATAAACTAATTTTAAAATTGGATAAGATGCCCTATAAGGCATTAGTTCCAATATCATGAGTGTTTCTTCATAAGAACGTCCGCGAATCTGATCAATTACTCTTCGTGCTTTGAAAACAGACATACATATATGTTGAGCTAACACTTTTGCTTC